GGCGGAACAAACCGGAGACCAATTCATTTCTTTTTATTCTAATTCTGAGAGGTCATGAGATAACCCGACAATTCAAATAGATATTGAACAAATAGATATTGAAAGAGTAAATATTCGCCCGCGAAAGTTTTCTTTTATTGGATTACTCATTTTTTGTTGATTCAATATGAAATGAATATGATAAAAAATGTAAAATAAGCATTCCTTATAACAAGACATTAGACATTAATTATCTATAAATAGAAAGAAAATCCAGATTGAATTCTATATATTCAAATAAAATATACAAATTTCTAATAGATTGGATGAAATCTTATCTTAAAGAATCCCATGATTCAATTTATTATTTATTAAATTAAAACTACATTTTATTTATTAAAACTAATCTTAATAAACTATTTTTTTAGTGATTTTTCGCGAGGAGCTGGATGAGAAGAAATTCTCATGTCCAGTTCTGTAGTAGAGATGGAATTGAGAAAGAGACATCAACTATAACCCGAAAAGAACCAGATTCCGTAAACAACATAGAGGAAGACTAAAAGGAATATCTTGTAGCGGTAATCGTATTTGTTTCGGTCGATATGCTCTTCAAGCGCTTGAACCTGCTTGGATTACATCTAGACAAATAGAAGCCGGCCGACGCGCAATGACACGAAATGTACGCCGTGGTGGAAAAATATGGGTACGTATATTTCCAGACAAACCAGTTACAGTAAGATCGACGGAAACACGTATGGGTTCGGGGAAAGGATCTCCCGAGTATTGGGTAGCCGTCGTTAAACCTGGTAGAATCCTTTATGAAATGGGCGGAGTGGCCGAAAAAATAGCCAGAAAGGCTATTTTAATCGCAGCATCAAAAATGCCTATAAAAACTCAATTCATTAGTTCAGGATAGCAATATAGAAAACCAAGAGAAAGAGGTCTTAGGAATCAAAAAACAATTGTAGATTTTCTTTTTTTGACAAACAATATTTCTTTTTTTATTCGTCCTTTGTTGCATTGAAAGAAGAGATTCAAAAATGATTCAACCTCAGACCCATTTGAATGTAGCAGATAACAGCGGGGCCCAAGAATTGATGTGTATTCGAATCATAGGAGCTAGTAATCGCCGGTATGCTCATATCGGTGACGTTATTGTTGCTGTGATCAAGAAAGCAATAGCTAATACTAATACACCTCTGGAAAGAGCAGAAGTGATCAGAGCTGTAATTGTACGTACTTGTAAAGAATTCAAGCGCGACAACGGTATTATAATACGATATGATGACAATGCCGCAGTTGTAATTGATCAAGCAGGAAATCCAAAAGGAACTCGAATTTTTGGTGCAATCGCCCAGGAATTGAGACAGTTAAATTTCACTAAAATAGTTTCATTAGCTCCTGAAGTATTATAAATATAAGATGAGACTTCAATAGAATTATCGATTTAAACGGAATTATTGAAATGACATAGATAAATTGTAGATTATGTCTCAAGTAGATTAGATTATGTCTTATGCATATACCTTTAATACTAATAAATAAAAAAAACATGTTGATTATATCCAAATTCGGGGGAAGGGAGAATTTACGGTGGGGAGGGACCCTATTGCTGAAATAATAACCTCTATACGAAATGCTGACATGAATAGAAAAGGAACGGTTCGAATAGCATCGACTAACATCAACGAAACCATTGTTAAAATACTTTTACGAGAAGGTTTTATCGAGAACATAAGAAAACATCAGGAAAACAAGAAATACTTTTTTGTTTTAACCCTACGACATAGAAGAAATAGGAAAGGACCATATCAAAATACTTTAAATTTAAAACGGATCAGTCGGCCCGGTCTACGAATCTATTCTAAGTATCAAAAAATTCCTAGAATTTTAGGCGGAATAGGTATTGTAATTCTTTCTACTTCTCGAGGTATAATGACAGACCGCGAGGCTCGACTAGAAGGAATCGGCGGAGAAATTTTGTGTTATATATGGTAATTAATCCGTTTAATATCCGAATTGTATCCGAAACCTTCCTATTTGTGAAAAAAAAAAAAGAAATAAGGGCAAATTGTCTACTAATATTGCTCCTCCTGTCCTACATTAGTTGATACTTCGAAGTACCTGGAACGAAAGAACAAAAATAAAATGAATTCGTGAGGGTTTAATTACTGAATTATTTCTCAATGGTATGATCAGGATTCCTTTCGATAATGAATATATGATTCGAGATTATGCTTTAGGAACGACCCAAAGAAGTTTTTTTATACGTATACTATCAGTAGATAGGATAAAAATTCAATTTCAATTAATTTAAGGTAAATCATTACCGGCCGGGGGCATAGAATTGTTAGAATCCCTATCAAGGAAAGGGTTAGAATAATTAGGTGGTTTTTTCAACTTCAATCGTTTTTTTAGGAGGATAAATTGAATGGTTCCAAAATTTCAAGAAACTTATTTTCTTCCAATGAATTCGGAATTAAGGAATAACAGCTATGAAAATAAGGGCTTCTGTTCGTAA